CGATCATTCTTTTCTGAGTGAACTAGAAAGTTCTTTTTCTAGTTATCACATTACCAGTTATAGGAATGATGGATCTACGAGTGAAGATTTCTTATACAATCGTTACATGTATGATACTCAATCTAGTTGGAATAATCACATTACTAGTTGCATTGACGGTTATCTTCAGTCTCAAATCCGTATTGATACGTCAATTGTAAGTGATAGTAGTGACAGTTACATTTCTAGGTGCGTTTTTGATAAACGTAGAACTAATAGTGAAAGCGGGGGGTCCAGTATACAAACCCACGAGAAGAGTAGTGATTTAACTCTAGGAGAAAGGTCTAATGATCTCGATGCAACTCAAAACTACAGGCATTTGTGGGTTCAATGCGAAAATTGTTATGGATTAAATTATAAGAAATTTTTGAAATCCAAAATGAATATTTGTGAACAATGTGGATATCATTTGAAAATGAGTAGTTCAGAAAGAATCGAAGTTTCGATCGACCCCAGCACTTGGGATCCTATGGATGAAGACATGGTCTCTCTGGATCCCATTGGATTTCATTCAGAGGAGGAGCCTTATAAAGATCGTATTGATTCTTATCAACGAAAGACAGGATTAACCGAGGCTGTTCAAACAGGCGTAGGTCAACTAAACGGTGTTCCCGTAGCACTTGGGGTTATGGATTTTCAGTTTATGGGGGGTAGTATGGGATCCGTAGTCGGGGAGAAAATCACCCGTTTGATTGAGTACGCTACCAATCAATTTCTACCTCTTATTATAGTGTGCGCTTCGGGGGGGGCACGCATGCAAGAAGGAAGTTTGAGCTTGATGCAAATGGCTAAAATATCGTCTGCCTTATATGATTATCAATCAAATAAAAAGTTGTTTTATGCCTCAATCCTTACATCTCCTACTACTGGTGGGGTAACAGCCAGTTTTGGTATGTTGGGAGATATCATTATTGCCGAACCCAACTCCTACATTGCATTTGCGGGTAAAAGAGTAATTGAACAAACATTGAATAAAACAGTACCCGAAGGTTCACAAGCAGCTGAATATTTATTCCAGAAGGGCTTATTCGATCTAATCGTACCACGTAATCTTTTAAAAAGCGTTCTGAGTGAGTTATTTAAACTGCACGCCTTCTTTCCTTTGAATTCCAATTCCATCAAGTAGAGCGTACTAAGTTCAATTATTTTATTTGTAGCAAACAAGTAGTTAACTTATCGGAATCAAAGTAAATAAGAATGGAGCTTTCTTTGGTGACCTAAGATCTAATTGTAGAAAGAATCAAAGGGCGGATAACTCTTTTTTTTTACCTGGATTCCCGATTACTAATTAAGAAGTCTCTATCCACAAGATCAAAGTGTGAGTTCTTCCTTTCGTAAAATTAGGCAAACAAAACGAATTGCGTCTTACGTATATAATCAAATTCAAATCAAATATAGAAAAGATAGATATATAGTTTTGTATCTTTCTCCATCTCCCGAAAATCCCATTTTCACTAAAAATCCCGGTTGTGTCGCATTCTAACGAATCTTTCGATAATTTGTAAGAAACTCTGTCTTTATTAACGAAGACAAGAACAAAACACAAAGAAATGAAGGAAAATAATCAAGTTGATTATCATACGTATCTTTCATGTAGAAAGGTGAATAAGCCCATTTATTTAGTTCTACATTCCTTGGATTTATTCTATATACTCACTCAGATATATAGATACTTAATATCTCTAATAAGAATTTTCAAATTGAATTTCTTAAAAATAACTACGAATTCATAATAATCACAATTCTGAATTATAATTAGTATAACTATAAAATATGATATTAAAAAAAAAAACAAAAATAACAAGTACAATTACAATATTGTAAATCGAGGTACCATTTTATGACAACTTTTAATCTTCCCTCTATTTTTGTGCCTTTAGTAGGCCTAGTATTTCCGGCAATTGCAATGGCTTCTTTATTTCTTCATGTTCAAAAAAATAAGATTGTTTAGATTTGAGGGGACTCAACCTCAGCCGTTTTTTTTTTGGAAACTGTAGCATAAGGCAAATGTTTATCTCGGGAAAAATATAGTATAACATGTGATTTCCGCCGAACATAAAGGAAAAAGCTCTTATGCCTGCAGAAAATGATCTATGGATAAATGAATTCTAGCTAGTTTCAAATAGATCAGGATCGCTGGATGCCTAAAATGTAAAATTGGTGGATCCATATGTATATTGGGATCATATGAAGGGTGTGTTATTATTTTAGATCTAACCAATTTGATGAATTACTCCTAAAGCTTCACATCAAACTAGTGCTAGTTCACATCAAACTAGTGCTAGTTGATGAGAGTTCCTTCGGAAACAAAGAAAGGAAAGTCAAAATGGGGTATTCTCTCAATTCCAATAAAATACAATCGGATCAAGTATGAGTTGGCGATCAGAACATATATGGCTAGAACTTATAACAGGGTCTCGAAAACTAAGTAATTTTTGCTGGGCCCTTATCGTTTTTTTAGGTTCATTAGGATTCTTATTGGCTGGAACTTCCAGTTATCTTGGTAGAAATTTGATATCTTTTGTTCCGTCTCAGCCAATCATTTTTTTTCCACAAGGGATTGTGATGTCTTTCTACGGGATCGCGGGCCTCTTTATTAGTTCCTATTTATGGTGCACAATCTCCTGGAATGTGGGTAGTGGGTATGATCGATTCGATAGAAAGGAAGGAATAGTGTGTATTTTTCGTTGGGGATTTCCTGGAAAAAATCGTCGCATATTCCTCCGATTCCTTATGAAAGATATTCAATCCGTTAGAATAGAAGTTAAAGAGGGTATTTATGCTCGTCGTGTCCTTTATATAGACATCAGGGGCCGGGGGGTTATTCCGTTAACCCGTACTGATGAGAATTTGACTCCACGAGAAATTGAACAAAAAGCCGCGGAATTGGCCTATTTCTTGCGTGTACCAATTGAAGTCTTTTGAGAAAAAGAACTGGGCTGAAGAACGAATGTTTTCGCAGCAGGAGGGAAATCCTGTTTTTTCTATAACATGACTTAACTGAGGTTTCGTCAGAACGTTCAGTCGAGCCAAAGCCGGCGTATATGGAACAATCATAAAAAAACCCTTTTGTGGTTTTTTATGTGTATCCAAATTCATTCCAAATCCATGCAACTCAATTGAACCAAGTAAGAAATTGAATCACTAGATTCAATTCATCTCATATATCAAACGATTTCGAAAGAAAGAAATTTCTCTTTTTTTTTTAAGTTCAATATTTGTTGGAAGTGATACTTTAGATGCAGATAAATCATATCTTGTAAATTATTTCCTTTTTGTCAAAAGACCTCTTTTTATCCTTTCGTTTGTGCTCTTTACTAACCAATAATGGGTTTTCTTAATAATGATAACTGGCCCATTTCTGTCTTGTTTTGTCGCTTATTTTTTTGATCATCATACTATCTTTCTCTCAATTATTCTATTCTTGGTACTATGGGGAATCGTTGGAATTTTTTCGAAATAGTAGACATTTTGATAGAAAAGGAGTTCCTTCGTCTCAAAATCTCAATAATATTCATTCCTTAAAGTACTTCTTTCGATCAGTCATCGAAAGGGGACGCTTGTTTGGAATTTGATGAATCGAGATATCTGGAAACATTTGATTAGTTCTTCATTCGAATTCGAAGTGGAGTCTTAGTCTATTTCTGTATTCTTTCTAGATTCAAACAAAATCACAAATATAATAGGTTTGATACCCTGTCTAGAACTCATGTTTGAAAGAACTATTCGATCACATAGAGTCGACAAACGAAGTGGGTGAATTAAAAATTCACAGGTGAAAAATGGCAAAAAAGAAAGTATTCACTCCTCTTTTGTATCTTGCATCTATAGTATTTTTGCCCTGGTGGATTTCTCTCTCATTTACTAAAAGTATGGAATCTTGGGTTATTAATTGGTCGAATACTGGTCAATCCGAAATTTTTTTGAATGATATTCAAGAAAAAAGTATTCTAGAAAAGTTCATCGAATTAGAGGAGATCCTCTTCTTGGATGAAATGATCAAGGAATACTCGGAGACACATCCACAAAAGCTTCTTATAGAAGTCCACAAAGAAACGATCCAATTAATCAAGATGCACAATGAGGATCGTATCCATACGATTTTGCACTTCTCGACAAATATAATCGCTTTTGTTATTCTAAGCGGTTATTCTCTTTTAGGTAATGAAGAACTTGTTATTCTTAACTCGTGGACTCAGGAATTCCTATATAACTTAAGTGATACAGTAAAAGCTTTTTCGATTCTTTTAGTAACCGATTTATGTATCGGATTTCATTCACCCCACGGTTGGGAACTAATGATTGGTTCTGTCTACAAAGATTTTGGATTTGTTCATAATGATCAAATTATATCTGGTCTTGTTTCCACTTTTCCAGTTATTCTGGATACTATTTTTAAATATTGGATTTTCCGTTATTTAAATCGCGTATCTCCGTCACTTGTAGTTATTTATCATTCAATGAATGATTGATAAAAACCAATATTAATCTATTCAATTAGAATGTTTCTTACTTTGTAGTTCTACATAAGCATTAAAAACTTTCTATCCGGGGGATTTTCATCCTATAGTATTCCAGTAAAATGATTCCAGTAAATAGCAGAATCGTGGATAGGGAACTATACTGGCGACCTACCCAATTTATTGTATAAATTTTCGGATCAATGATTAGACCATGCAAACTAGAAATACTTTTTCTTGGATAAAGGAACAAATTACTCGATCTATTTCCGTATCGCTTATTATGTATATCATAACTCGGACATCCATTTCAAGCGCATATCCCATTTTTGCGCAGCAGGGTTATGAAAATCCACGAGAAGCGACTGGGCGTATTGTATGTGCCAATTGTCATTTAGCTAATAAACCTGTGGATATTGAGGTTCCACAAGCAGTACTTCCTGATACTGTATTTGAAGCAGTTGTTCGAATCCCTTATGATAAGCAAGTGAAACAAGTTCT